GGTATCAGGGATATTTGGAGTTTGATCTCTGATGACACTTTTTTAGTTAGGGATAGTAATGGTGACAGTTATTCCATATATTTTGATATTGAAAATCATAGTTTTGAGATTGACAATGATAGTTCTTTTCTGAGTGAATTAGAGGGTTTTTTTTCTAGTTTTTTGAATAGGGGGTCTAAGAGAAACAATCACTACTATTATCATTACATATATGATACTCAATCTAGTTGGACTAATCACATTAATAGTTGCATTAATAGTTATCTTCGTTTTGAAGTCAGTATTAATAGTTCCATTTCAGGTGGTACTGACAATTACAGTGACAGTTACATTTATAGTTTCATTTGTACTGAAAATGTAAGTGGTAGTGAAAGTGGAAGTTTTAGTATAAGAACTCGTAATAATGGCAGTGATTTCAATATAAGAGGAAGATCTAATGATTTCGATATAAATAAAAAATACAGACATTTATGGGTTCAATGCGAAAATTGTTATGGATTAAATTATAAAAAACTTCTTAGGTCAAAAATGAATATTTGTGAACAGTGTGGATATCATTTGAAAATGAGTAGTTCAGATAGAATCGAACTTTCGATTGATTCGGGCACTTGGGATCCTATGGATGAAGATATGGTTTCTATGGACCCCATTCAATTTCATTCAGAAGAGGAACCTTATAAAGATCGTATCGATTCTTATCAAAGAAAGACAGGTTTAACTGAAGCTGTTCAAACAGGCATAGGTCAACTAAACGGTATTCCCACAGCAATTGGGGTTATGGATTTTCAGTTCATGGGAGGTAGTATGGGATCTGTAGTAGGTGAGAAAATCACTCGTTTGATTGAGTATGCTACTAATCGATCTCTACCTGTCATTATTGTGTGTGCTTCTGGAGGAGCACGCATGCAAGAAGGAAGTTTGAGCTTGATGCAAATGGCTAAAATATCTTCTGCTTCATATGATTACCAATCCACTAAAAAGTTATTCTATGTACCAGTCCTTACATCTCCTACAACCGGTGGAGTAACAGCCAGTTTTGGTATGTTGGGAGATATCATTATTGCTGAACCTAATGCGTACATTGCATTTGCGGGTAAAAGAGTAATTGAACAAACATTGAATAAGACAGTACCCGATGGTTCACAAGCGGCTGAGTATTTATTCCATAAAGGCTTATTCGACCCAATCGTACCACGTAATCCTTTAAAAGGTGTTCTAAGTGAGTTATTTCAGCTCCATGGTTTCTTTCCCTTGAATCAAAATTCAAAAAATTAAAGTATAGCACTAGATTCAGTTATTTTGTTTGTAGCGAATAAGTATTTAGTTCATCATAATAAAAAAAACTAAGAAAAATGTTCTTTGGTGATATAAGTTACACTTTCTAGTAAGAGTCAGAAGTTTCGGATAATTTTTTTTCTTCCGGATCCAGATCTATTTTTTATCTTACCCCTATTCATGATTAGGTATTATGAACCTCTATCAACAGGATAAAATAAAAAAGTGAATTTATCTTTCCGAGGAATTCTAATTTGGGGAAATAAAAAGAATTTTATCTGGCTATCTTACGCATTAATTAAGATAGACAATAATGAAAAAAAAAAAAAATATATATATAAAAATAAAAAGAAATATCAAATATGGAAATGAAATAAAATAATTTCTACATCTATCGCATTTTTACTATGAATCCCTGTTTGTTGGATCCTATTATTTAGAGTCGCGAATTCATAATGAACTTAATTTTCATAAGAAAACTCCTTTTAAATAAAAAACTCCTTATTAGATTAGAAAGAAAGATAGAAAGAACATAAGGATGGGAGAAGAAGAATAATAAAATTTGTAAAAGAAGATTACCCTATTTATATTCGTGTAGAAAGATGAATAGACTTAATTTAGTTCTACATTTTTGCACTTATTATCTATCCTTTTTTTTATTAAAATTTAATATTTTAATATTATTTTTATATTTCAAATTTATATTTTAATATAAATATATTATTTATAAATATAAATTATATATTTATATATACTTAATTGTTTATATATACTTAGTAGTATAATATTATATAAAATACAATAGTCAATATTACCTAATATTACTTATAATAGATATACTTATCATATCATAAGATATCTTTCTAATAGATACAAATATATAGATACAAATATTAAATCGAGGCACCCATTCTATGACAGATCTCAACTTACCCTCTATTTTTGTGCCTTTAGTGGGCCTAGTATTTCCGGCAATTGCAATGGCTTCTTTATCTCTTCATGTCCAAAAAAATAAGATTGTCTAGATCCAATGGGACCAAATCCTATCAATTTTTTTCAACACTGTATCATAATACAGATATTTTTTTAGTGCAATATGGTATGATATGTGGCTCTTTCCACACACAAATGAAAGAACTGTTATGTATGCGGATACATGCTATCTGCATAAATGCATGTATATATATATATATAGCTGGTTAAAAACGGATCAGTAAATATTTTTAATAGAAAGTCAATGTATCTAACCAATTACTCCACATCAGAATAGTGCTAGTTGATGAAAGTTACTTCGGGATCAAGAAAGGTAAAGTCAAATTTGGGTTATTCTCTCAATTCCAATCGAATGCAACTGGATCTAGTATAGTATGAATTGGCGATCAGAACATATATGGATAGAACTTATAAGGGGGTCTCGAAAAACAAGTAATTTTTGCTGGGCCTGTATCCTTTTTTTAGGTTCACTAGGATTCTTAGCGGTTGGAACTTCCAGTTATCTTGGTAGGAATCTGATATCCATATTTCCATCTCAGCAAATTCTTTTTTTTCCACAAGGAATCGTGATGTCTTTTTACGGGATCGCAGGTCTGTTCGTTAGCTCCTATTTGTGGTGCACAATTTTGTGGAATGTAGGTAGTGGTTATGACCGATTCGATAGAAAAGAAGGAATTGTGTGCATTTTTCGTTGGGGATTTCCTGGAATAAATCGTCGCATCTTCCTTCGCTTCCTTATGAGAGATATCCAATCAATCAGAATTGAGGTTAAAGAGGGTCTTTATCCTCGTCGTGTCCTTTATATGGAAATCAGAGGTCAAGGGGCCATTCCCTTGACTCGTACTGATGAGAATTTTACTCCACGAGAAATTGAACAAAAAGCTGCCGAATTGGCCTATTTCTTGGGCGTACCAATTGAAGTATTTTGAAATGAATTGAACACAATAAAGAATAAATGTTTTCTCGGCATGGGGGAAGGAACTTGCTAATTCCCTTTTTAATATAATTGAAGTCTTTTTGGAATGTTCATTTGAACAAAACATGTTAGATTATTCTATTTCCTCCTTCCTTTGTCGTGGCGACTCCCATAGAATAAACCAAAAAAGCAGGAGGGCATATATGGAATAACTATAATAAACTATACTATAATAAAGAAGAAAATTAAGAAAAGAAGAAATTTTTGTATACCATTTGTATACCAAAAGTATTTCATATGCGTATGGATCCCAACTCAATTCTTTTCTACTAGAAAATTTCTACTAGAAAAAAGGCTAATCTAAGGCTAATATAATAAGTAGGGATTCATCAAATATATCCGAACATTTATTTCGTAATACGGAATTCATCTCATCTTTTTAGGCCCAAAATTTTGATGATACCTTTTTCCTTGGTTGTGGCTAGGCGGTGAAACATTTCGAAATAATTAACTGAGGGGGGTTTTCGTTTCTAAATCCGATTCGTTATTTTAAGTGGGTTTTCGAGTATTCATAGAAAGAAACAAATGAAGATGAAATTGCTTCGAATTTGCCCATTCAAATTTGCCCAATTGAGATATCTAGGAATAATATTGATTTTTCATTTTTATCCGAAAAGGGCAAACCCTTATCCCATTTCTATATTCCTTCTAGATCCAAGAACTAAACTCAATTTTGACACAAAAATTGGAATGAATAGACCCATAGGTTCAATACCTTGTTATAGAACTCGTGCTTCAGAGAAATATCATATAGAGTCAACGAATGAAGCAGGTTCATTAACGATTCAATTCACAGATAAAAAATGAAAAAAAAGAAAGCATTGCCTTCTTTCCCATATCTTGTATCTATAGTATTTTTGCCCTGGTGGGTTTCTCTTTCATTTAATAAATGTCTGGAACTTTGGGTTACAAATTGGTGGAATACCGGGCAATCCAAAACTCTCTTGAATATCATTCAAGAGAAAAACGTTCTAGAAAGATTCATAGAATTAGAAGAACTCTTTCTGTTGGACGAAATGATAAAGGAGTACCCGGAGACACATATACAAAAACTTCGTATAGGAATACACAAGGAAACGATACAATTGGTCAAAACACACAATGAATATCATCTCCATATCATTTTGCATTTCTCGACAAATATAATCTCTTTCGCTATTCTAAGTGGTTATTTTATTTTGGGTAATGAGGAACTTGTCATTCTTAATTCTTGGGTTCAGGAATTCCTCTATAACTTAAGTGACACAATAAAAGCTTTTTCGATTCTTTTAGTTACTGATTTATGGATTGGATTTCACTCGACTCATGGTTGGGAACTAATAATTGGTTCGTTCTACAATGATTTTGGATTGGCTCATAATGATCAAATTATATCTGGTCTTGTTTCCACCTTTCCAGTTATTCTAGATACAATTGTGAAATATTGGATTTTCCATTATTTAAATCGTGTATCTCCTTCGCTTGTAGTCATTTATCATTCAATGAATGAATGAAGAACTCATTTGATCTCCTGATATCAATCAAATAAATCAGAATCTTTCTTCCTTTATAAAGAAACCATTTTGAATCTTACTTAATTCTTTATATTTTATTTCTACCAGTTCAAGGTATTCGTCCTATATTACAGTACAACTATTCCAGTACAATGACAGACTCGTGCATAGGGAACTTTACTAGTTCTCTATCTAATTTATTGTAGAAATTCCGAGATCCATGATTGGACATGCAAAATAGAAATACTTTTTCTTGGTTAAAG